AGAAATATTTCTTGCTTACTCGATGTTTTCTCACATTTTCGATAAAGCCTTCGCGTAGAAGTATTTTAACAATGTTTTCAGTGATATTTGTAGATGCTATTCGAACCGTTCCTTTTTTATCCATGTCAGCATTTCGTATAGAAGTTATTATTTCGGCAATAGTGTCCCTACCCATGATGAACTATAATTATTGGTGCCTCCGGGTTTTTATATAATCAGCATGCTCTACTCTTTTTTTTTCATGAATTATTAAAGGTATATGCGTGAGAAACAATCTACTAATGCATTCTACTAATTAATGGAATCTAATTCAGTTCAGATATCTTACTATGAACCTCCCTTTTTTTATGTTTTATTATGTTTTCATCTATTAGTATTTATTTAGAATCTATTTATAATACCTCAGGAGCTAATGAGACTATTTTAGTAAAATTCAACTGTCTCAATTCCCGAGCGATCGCACCAAAAACTCGAGTTCCTTTGGGATTTCCTTCTTGATCAATGACAACTGCTGCATTGTCATCATATTGTATTATCATACCATTGTCACGTTTGAGTTCTTTACATGTACGTACAATTACAGCTCTGATCACTTCTGATCTTTGTAGAGGCATATTGGGAACTGCTTCTTTGATTACAGCAACAATAACGTCACCAATATGAGCATATCGGCGATTACTAGCTCCTATGATTCGAATACACATTAATTCTCTAGCCCCGCTGTTGTCCGCTACATTTAAATAGGTCTGAGGTTGAATCATATCATTCTTATTATTTTTCTCTTTTTTCTTTCAATGCTAACTAACTAAAGGGCGAAGAAAAAAAGAAGAAAGATTGTTTGTCCAGAAATAAAAAAACTGCGGTTTTTTCATCACAAGGCCCCTTTCCTTTCGTTCCATATCCCTATCCCGCAATAACGAATTGAGTTCGTATAGGCATTTTGGACGCAGCTATAGAAATAGCTTCTCTGGCTACAATTTCTGATACTCCACCCATTTCATAAAGTATTCGACCCGGTTTAACGACGGATACCCAATATTCGGGAGATCCTTTCCCCGAACCCATACGTGTTTCGGTAGGCCTTACTGTAACAGGTTTGTCTGGAAATATACGTACCCATATTTTTCCACCACGACGCGCATATCGTGCCATGGCTCGTCGCCCCGCTTCTATTTGTCTAGATGTGATCCAAGCGGGTTCAAGTGCCTGAAGGGCGTATCCGCCGAAACAAATTCGATTGCCTCGATAAGATATTCCCTTCATTCTTCCTCTATGTTGTTTACGAAATCTGGTTCTTTTGGGGTTATAGTTGATGGTTGTTTCTCAATGCCATCTCTACTGCAGAACTGGACATGAGAGTTTCTTCTCATCCAGCTCCTCGCGAATGAAACGATTAAATAATATTGTATATATTTTGAATTGAATGAATAATGAATCATGGAATTTTTTGAGATATAATCTGTCACGTACACGTAGGAATAAAATAAAATGATAAATTCCATTTTATAATTAATGAATCTTCATTTATTTTTACCTTTATTTTATTTATTTTTATTGAATTGCCCAAAACTTAGCAATCCAGTAAGGCTTTCGCGGGCGAATATTTGCTCTTTCAACATCCCTTTCATTCGTAGGGGCGTTCCATGACCTATCAGAATAAATGAATTGGTTCTTGGCTCGTTCCGCCATCCCACCCAATGAATCATTAGGATTCGTTTTCAAGGGAATCTTCCTCAGTCACAGGTTCTGTCGTTCCCATCGCTTCTCGATTAATGACTAGGCCCGAACTCTGCAATGGAGCTCCTAATAAAATTTGTTCCTGAATCAATCTTCTCAGTCTTTATTGACTCGGCGCTCTTTATTCTTTTTTATTTTTCGTATAAATTGTATTCATATTCATCGAATCTAATTATTAATTATGGACGAATACATTAATGCTTTATTACATTGCCTTTTATAAGATAGTTCATAGACCATACATATTGGAATCATATATCATTGCTATTCTTTTTCTTTCTTTCTCTCACCCCTCCATTTATCCATATCCCTTTGTTTTTGCTTCACAACCTTATAGATTGATTTTTCTTTTATGTAAAAAAAAATGCTTCAGTTGCTACAACAATATGATCAATACATCATATAGCGACTGGTTCCTTGGATCCAGATAATACGAAGCAATGAGCTGGTTATTAGTTATATAGTTATTAGTTCATACTAGGGGATGGCCCTTTGTTTTTTAATCCTAACCTAACTCTAAATAAAAAACCAACGAGTCACACACTAAGCATAGCAATTATATGGAGATGGAGTCAATCGAATTGTTATTCAACCCTATAGAATTAAGAATTCGAAAAAATTATCATTTTTTTGATTGAACGGAAAAAAATGAACGAGTTTGTGATTTTTTATTCAATTGCCGGATGGATGGAACAGAAAGACAACGAAAGGCCCATTATTCCTCGTCTGCAAATATCCAAATTTTGATTCCTAATGCCCCATA